ATTTGAACCGATGACTTACGCCTTACCATGGCGTTACTCTACCACTGAGTTAAAGGGGCTAGTTGATTCAATTACTGAATGAGTCACTAAGGGGATAAGATAGATTTATCTATGCATATATATATATATTATAAGGATATATGCAGTAGACTCATAGTGGTTAGTGGCCCAATCGGGAAGGATAATTTCGATTTACTTAAGGAGTATAAGGATAGGGTAAATTTGGTTTATTGATATTGGATTTGATAAATATCAACGAAATTAATTGTTTCAATACCAACCCTAATTGAATTGACTTGAATTGACCTGATCCCTACAGAACGGAACAAAATTCATTTGATTGATACATAGACCTACCAATTCGACATAGATCCAAGATAGTTCATTATAGATCCAAGATAGTTCATTGAAGCATGTGATGAGTTCATTGAAGCATGTGATGAAGAGATTCAGTTTGTCGCCCAAACCAAATTTCAATTTTTAGAGAAAAAAAAAAAAGAATCGACCGTTCCACTATTCCACCGGATTGCATGAGAAAATTGAGAGGGAGAGAGACATATATCTATCTTATATAGTCTATATCCATCTATATTGAATTGCGAATACAGAAAGGATAGAATAGAATCATTTCTGACAAGAAATCGAAACGCTTTTCTATATTTCTCTATAGGATATATAGGAATCCGTATTTAATGAATTCAACGGTTTCGGCATAAATGCAAGAAAAAAGGGAACGGCATTGAGATCCGAATCTCAAAACACAAAGGGAAAGGGGGGATATGGCGAAATTGGTAGACGCTACGGACTTAATTGGATTGAGCCTTGGTATGGAAACCTACTAAGTGATAACTTTCAAATTCAGAGAAACCCTGGAATCAAAAATGGGCAATCCTGAGCCAAATCCTATTTTACGAGAACAAAAACAAACAAGGGGTCAGAACGGGAGAAAAAAAGGATAGGTGCAGAGACTCAATGGAAGCTGTTCTAACAAATGGAGTTGATTGCCTTTTTTGGGTAAAGAAAGGAATTCTTCTATCGAATATCGAAAGGCCATAACGGATGAAGGATAAGCCTATATACACTATGTATAAGTAATGAAAAAATACACTATGTATACGTAATGAAAAAGGATCTCAAAAATGACGACCCGAATCCTTTTTGTTTTTCTTTTGAAGAACTAATTAATCAATCGGACGAGAATAAAGATAGAGTCCCATTCTACATGCCAATATCAATACTGGCAACAATGAAATTTATAGTAAGAGGAAAATCCGTCGACTTTAGAAATCGTGAGGGTTCAAGTCCCTCTATCCCCAAATCCCCCAAAAAAGGGCTCATTTAACTCCCTAACGATTTATCCTATGTTAGCGGTTCCAATTTCGTTATGTTTCTCATTCATCCTACTCTTTTCCATTTACAAACGTATCCGAGCAGAATTTTTTCTCTTATCATATACAAGTCGTGTGGTATATAGGATACACGTAGAAATGAACACTTTGGAGCAAGGAATCTCCATGTGAATGATTCACAATCCATCTCATTGCTCATACTGAAACTTACAAAGTCTTCTTTTTGAATATTCAAGAAATGCAATTTCCCGTCCAAGACTTTTAATACTGAATTGCGTCTTTTTTAATTGACATCGACCCAACCCATCTAGTAAAATGAAAATGATGCGTCGGTAATGGTCGGGATAGCTCAGCTGGTAGAGCAGAGGACTGAAAATCCTCGTGTCACCAGTTCAAATCTGGTTCCTGGCATATGATTAATTTGTATGAGTATCTATTCTCCAAATTAAGTAATATGGGATCAACATATATATTCATTAATAGTATAGATCCTGATACATACATACTTATCCATCTAGCTCGGTGTCTGGAAATAGACCTTTTTTTTATTTTGTTTTTTCTATTTATTCCTTCCCTCCTATATGACCCTCTAGAGCCCATCTAAGTGATGTACGCGATACAAAGTTCATGATGCAGAACTCTTTTTTTTAGTTCATCCTATTCTATTGCCTCGGCTCATCCGAAATAAGCATCTTCCGATTTTGAGAATCTCAAAGAATTCTTAATTGTATTGTCTTTTTTTTTCTATTTAATTTATTTATATTTATATTTAGTCCATTCATAATATTCATAATTCATAATAATAATACGAATGGGACTTCAATTCCTCTATTTGATCTAGAAAAAACGTACAAATATTTCTTGAATAGCGGGAGTTGTAAAAATGAAGATTGGTTTCTTCATCTTCAATAAGCATCTTGTATTTCATAAAAATTGGGGGCAATATAATCCTTACGTAAGGGCCATCCGATCCAACTTTCAGGCATTAAGATACGTTTCAGCCGTGGATGATTATCATAAAAGATTCCCAACATATCATAAGATTCCCGTTCTTGAAAATTCGCACTTTTCCAAACCCAGAAAACAGACGGAATTTTAGGGTTACTCCTTGGAGCAAATACTTTTATGCATACCTCTTCCGGTTGATCTAC